AAGCTTTTCTTTTATCTCTGGAGAAATACGATTGGGCGGGGCTAATTCAAACCCTTCAGGTAAAATAAGAACAGCCCCTACATTCAAACCTCCTTTCTTGCCGTTAGCAAGAACTTGTTTTAATTGCATATCATAAGGAATTTGAACAACCGCTTCAAATACAGTATCAGGAAGAATCGCTTGGGGAACCTCAATATCCACGGGTTTGTTAGCTAAATGGCAATTGGCACATACAATACGCCCAGTTGCTTCTCGCGGATTTTCATAACCTTGCTGCGCAAAAATGGGATATGCATTTGAACTGTAGGGCCGAGTCATTATATATATCATGAGCGATACGGAAATGGATCGAGTAATCTGTTCTTTTATCCAAGAAAAATTTTTTATAGTTTGCATTTGCATGGTCCAATCATTCATCCCCCAAATTTCTACAATAAATTGGGTAGGTTACTAGTCAAGTTTCCTATCCGCGATTTTGCTATTTACTTTAACCGAAACTTAAAACTGAATTTAATGAAATAATAAATTAATGGAATATAGAAAGAACTGACCGCCTTAGCGGGGTAAAAACGGAAAGAATTCGAATTCGAAATTTAAATTGGATTTCTATCTGTATATCTTTTTTCTTTTCAGTCATTCAGTGAATGATAAATCACTACAAGTGATGGGGATACGCGATTTAAATAGTGAAAAATCCAATATTTCAAAATTGTATCTAGAATGACTGGAAAAGTGGAAACAAGACCCGATATAATTTGATCATTATGAGCAAATCCAAAATCTTTGTAGATAGAACCAATCATTAATTCCCAACCGTGGGGGGAATGAAATCCGATACATAAATCAGTTAATAACAGAATAGAAAAAGCTTTTATTGTGTCACTTAAGTTATATAGGAATTCCTGAACCCAAGAATTCAGACGAATAAGTTCTTTATTCCCCAGAATAGAATAACCGCTTAGAATAAAGAAACATATTATATTTGTCGAGAATTGCAAAATCATATGGATAGAACCCTCATTATACATCTTGATCAATTGAATCGTTTCGTTGTGGATTCCTATACCCATTTTTTGGAGATGTGTTTCTGGGTATTCTTTTACCATTTGGTCCACCAAGCGTAGCTCTTCTAATTCGATGAATTTTTCTAGAAAACTCTTTTCTTGAATATCATTCAAAAAAGTTTCCAATTGCTTAGTATTCCACCAATTAGTAACCCAGGATTCCAGACTTTTTTGATATGAGAGTGCGATCCACCAGGGTAAAAAGACTATAGATACAAGATATAGAAAAGCAATAAATGTTTTCTTTTTTTCCATTTTTTCATCTATAAATTGTATATGAACTCCTCGCATTGGTCGACTCTATGAAATCTAGATTTAGTAGTTCTATCAAACATGAAGTCTATTACAAGTATCCAATTCATGAATTTCGTATTTTCTTTTTATTTTTGAATTAGTTCTTGAATCTTGAAAGAATACAGAAATAGAAAAAGAGTACACTTCGAATTCGAATGAATAAATAAAAAAATGCGTGTTTCTAGGTATTACAATTGGTCAAATTCAAAAACAGTACTCTCATAGACGTCAGAGCTATAGCAATTTTAATTTAATATATTTTTGTTAATTTCAAGACCAAAGAATTGACTTTATACCAAACTCTAAAATAGTGCGAGAAATTGCACGAGTTAAGCATAGTACAAAAAAAGAATTGAGGCTTTGAATGTGACGATGAAAAGGAAAAAATAGAGTCAAAACAAGACAGAATACATAATTTGGATAATTAAATTATCGTTATAATTATAAAAAATCCAAATTGAGTGTATTGCCGTCCTTTTTGTATTTGTAGACAAAAAAGTGTACCTTTTTGGTTGTTCTATATATGTGTGCTTTGACTTGAGCGGGCATTCTGATTAAATTTCCATTAAGTTAGGTAAGCTCAAAAAAGAGTTCGAAGAAGAGTATGGTAGATTTTTTATTTTACTCCGAGTTAAGAAAGTATTTATCATTTCAAAATACTTCAATTGGTACACGCAAGAAATAGGCCAATTCAGCAGCTTTTTGTTCAATTTCTCGTGGAGTCATATTTTCATCCGTACGAGTCAAAGGAATGGCCCCCTGGCCTCTTATTTCCAGATAAAGGACACGACGAGTATAAATACCCTCTTTTAGTTCTATTCTAATAGACTCAATATCTTTTATAAGAAATCGGAGGCAGATGCGACGATTTTTTCCAGGAAATCCCCAACGAAAAATACATACTATTCCTTCTTTTTTATCGAAAAAATCATAACCACTACCTACATTCAACGAAATTGTACACCACAAATAGGAGCTAATAAAGAGGCCTGCGATTCCATAGAAAGACATTACGATCCCTTGTGGAAAAAAAAGAATTTGCTGGGAGGAAAATAACGATATAAAACTCCTACCGAGATAGCTAGAAATTCCAACCGATACAAATCCTAATGAACCTAACAAAAGGATAAAGGCCCAGCCGAAATTACTTATTTTTCGAGAGCCTGTTATAAGTTCTATCCATATACGTTCTGATCGCCAATTCATAGTAGATCTGATTCCATTTAATTTAAATTAACAGAATACCGCAAAAAATTGCGCTTTCCTTACTTTGTTATGTTTCCGACCTAACTTTCATCAACTAGTACTATCTCTGATGTGAAGCTTGACTTTTATTTATATCTTTTTTTTAGTTTAAGAGTAATTGATCCAATTAGTTAGAAAAACTATACCCCTAATACCATACCATGTTTCTACATGCATAAGGACTCTTTCCGGTATGTTCGGAAAAAATCACGAAATATACCATTCTGCTAAATAGATATATACGTTATGATTCAATTTTAAAACTGAGATTTGGACCACAAGACTTAAACAATCTTGTTTTTTTGAACATGAAGAAATAAAGAAGCTATTGCAATTGCCGGAAATACTAGGCCTACTAAAGGCACAAGAATAGAGGGAAAGTTAATAGTTGTCATAAAATGGGTACCTCGGTCTACTATATTGTACCTGTTTGTTATATTTTTTTTGTTATTATGTTATTATATTAATTAATAATTAGAATTCGAATTAATTAATTCTTCTAGCTATTCTATAAAAGTGAAAAGTGAATAAAGTATATGCAACGAATGTAGAATTAAAAAAGAGGCTTTCTACATATAGCTATATTAATCTAATAATGGAATTGTTTATCTTTCATCTCATTTTTGATTATGATAAAAAAACTTTTGGACACAAAGAATTTACTTTAATTCTCGACTTTCTTTCTTTTTTTTTAGAGGAAAAAAAGCGTGCAGCTGCAATAACTCACTTAGAACACCTTTTAAAAGATTGCGTGGGACGATTGGATCAAATAAACCCTTATAGAATAAATATTCGGCTGCTTGTGAACCCTCAGGTACTGTCTTATTCAATGTTTGTTCAATTACCCTTTTACCCGCAAATGCAATGTAAGCGTTGGGTTCGGCAATAATGATATCTCCCAACATACCAAAACTGGCAGTTACCCCACCAGTAGTAGGAGATGTAAGAATTGATACATAGAATAACTTTTTAGTTGATTGATAATCATATAAAACAGATGAGATTTTAGCCATTTGCATTAAGCTCAAGCTTCCTTCTTGCATGCGTGCTCCTCCGGAAGCACATACTATAATAAGGGGTATTAATTTTTGACTAGCATATTCAATCAACCGGGTTATTTTTTCCCCGACTACTGATCCCATACTACCTCCCATAAACTCAAAATCCATAACCCCAATTGCTACAGGAATCCCGTTTAGTTGACCTATACCTGTTTGAACAGCTTCAGTTAACCCTGTTTGTCTTTGATAAGAATTAATACGATCTTTATAAGGTTCCTCCTCCGAATGAAATTCAAGGGGATCCACCGAAACCATATTTTCATCCCTAGGATTCCAAGTCCCCGGATCAATCAGAAGTTCAATTCTATCTGAACTACTCATTTTCAAATGATATCCACATTGTTCACAAATATTAAGGTGGATATTTGTGAACACTTTTTTAAAATTTAAGAAATAACAATTTTCACATTGAACCCACAAATCCCTCTTTTTTTGAGTTACATCAAGATTTTCTCTTGTAGTTAAATGACTATCGTTTGTGATAGTTCTTAGACTTCTACATTCACTCAAAATGTAGCTCAAAACAGAAGTCTCACTGTAATTATCACTACCACTTAGAATTGAACTCCCAATATGGATTTGATAATAAAGGTAATTGTCAATGGAATTCTTAATGTGATTATTCCAATTGGATTTAGTATCATATGTGTAATGCTCATTATGGGTATCGTCACTTTTAGATCTCGAATTCATAAAACTCGAATCCCCAAAATGAGAAAAAGAATGGTCATTGTCAATCTCAAAAATTTGATTTTCAATATCAAAATATATGGAATAACTGCCCCCCTTACTATCTATTAATAAAAAAGTATCATCAGAGAGGAAATTCCGAATGTCCATGACACGAAATAACTGATCAAGATTACTGTAACTAAACCGGTAACTTTTTATCCAACTCTGACTTTTTTTTTCTATATCATTTACACTCAAATCGTCCCTTTTCGTAGTATTTTCAATAAGACCAAGACTGTTCGTTGATTTATTTAACCCACACCCGTGTTCTAACTCTTTTTTCGACAACATCGAATTGAAAAGCCATTTTTTCATAGAGCTTTTGTGCCCCCTATTTGCATGAAACTAAAAGAGATGAATAGTCATTCGATGAAACTAAATTTCATTCCTACCCGAATAAGTCTATAAAATATAATAATTCGGATTGTTAAGTAAATAAAGAATTTTATTGTTTTCTATTTTGTAAAAATCCGTAGTATCAGTTCATTGTATATGAATACGATAGACCTTTTTAAATTTTTAATTCTAAATGGAAAGGTCAGAGTTTTCCGTGCTGTGTCAAATTGACATCAAAAGAAAAAATAAGGAACTATAAATAATAACG